GGTAAATACATTCAACCAACTCCAATTCTTTTACCCATTAATATCTTAGAAGATTTCACAAAACCTTTATCACTTAGTTTTCGACTTTTCGGGAATATATTAGCTGATGAATTAGTAGTTGTTGTTCTTGTTTCTTTAGTACCTTCAGTGGTTCCTATACCTGTCATGTTCCTTGGATTATTTACAAGCGGTATTCAAGCTCTGATTTTTGCAACTTTAGCTGCGGCTTATATAGGAGAATCGATGGAGGGCCATCATTGACTTGTTTTTGATTTCGAAATAAGCTCTTTAACTTAGATAAAAGCAAAGTAATACTAATATTAGGACATTGTTTGTTTTAAAAAAAATTGTAATTGCATGAGCTTAAATCAATCAAATACTAAGATTGCTATGCAATGATTCGATCTAATGAATTCGTCTATTTTTCTAGAATAATGAAATGATAAAAAAAGGAATAAAAGAGGAAAAAACTCGATTCCTAAAAAATGGGTTGGTAGGAGAGCGTGTGTTGGCCTCGGTATCTCTAATTTAATGATTATAAGTCAACTCTTGGAACTTTTTCGAAGACGTATTCTAGAATCTGAGTGACTCTAAGATAGGAATAGTAGGTTTACATTATCTAAGGCGGACTTGTATATGTGATAATGGATTAGGGATATATGACCTAAGGATAGATCTAATTTGATTTATTGCTATAAATTGAGACGGGGATTTCAATAGAAGTACTTCCCTTTCGTCTGTGACTCTGAATGAATTGAATAAGAAACGAAATCAAGAAAAAGACCGAAGAATAAAAAGAACAATTCGGGACAAAACAACGGACGAAGTAAAGTTGTGGGACTTCACATCAGAGTTCTGAGTTACTTCGCCTGGATCAATTTTAGTGATGGAATAATTTAGTTCTAATTCATTGGTTGCTTGTATCATTAACCATTTCTTTATTTTGGTGCGAGGAACTTATAATGAATCCACTGGTTTCTGCTGCTTCCGTTATTGCTGCTGGATTAGCCGTTGGACTTGCTTCTATTGGACCTGGAGTTGGTCAGGGTACTGCTGCAGGCCAAGCTGTAGAAGGTATTGCGAGACAACCCGAGGCGGAGGGAAAAATAAGAGGTACTTTATTGCTTAGTCTGGCTTTCATGGAAGCTTTAACAATTTATGGACTAGTTGTAGCATTAGCGCTTTTATTTGCAAATCCCTTTGTTTAATCTAATCCTAGAAATCTAAATCAAAATCCATATTTTTTATTCCCCTGTCCTTCCCGTCCAAAATTTAACTCCTACAATTCCTTATTAGTTAAGCTAATGCCCAATTTCCGGGAAGGACAGATTTTGGGTGGGGGTGTTCGCATATCACCTTGCTTTTTTCCTTCCCCTTCTTAGTCCAATAGAACTGAAATGTTTCAACAAACACGAGTTATTTCCCAAGTAACATAAGTCCTAGTATCGAATTATCATTCGTAGTCGAAATTGAAAAAGTCAAATCTAGTTCTACATAGAATAGATTTTTGACGCGGTTTAGCAATAAAATACAGGGGGGGCGAAGTGATACAAAAAGAACTCTGTTTGCCTTTTTTATTCTAGGGAGATCATATGAAAAACGTAACCAATTCTGTCGTTTATTTGGGTCACTGGTCATCCGCCGGGAGTTTCGGGTTTAATACCGATATTTTAGCAACAAATCCAATAAATCTAAGTGTAGTGCTTGGTGTATTGATCTTTTTTGGAAAGAGAGTGTGTGCGAGTTGTTTTTTTTCAAAAAAGGGGCTGGATCGGACCAGCTGCACCTTTTTATTATAACTAGAAAAAAGTGCATAATCCCACGAATTACTTCTGAATAACTTAAGAAATCATATGGAAGAACCATAGCATTTCGTGAGTTTTTGGTAAATCTATTTTTATTCTCTATGAACCAATAAAGTAGGCCAAATAGCATGGTTAAAGCAAAACCGTTTGAAATCCGGCGCAGCATGGTACTCTTTCTACCACTATGTTAATGGTTTTTATTATAATTGGAATTTTTTTCGATATATAACACTCATGTCGATAAACTAATTTGAACCATTTATTGGAAAAATGGGTGTTTCACCCACTTTTTTTATCCAATGCTGACGTGATGGGATGACCTATGTATAAAATACGGTAAGAAGCTTTTTTGGATTTGAAAAAAAAAAGAAACAACTTTGCTGACAATTACATATACATATTTTTTCTGTGGTTAGAAGAGTCCTCCGAATATTCTGGTCTTGTATTAGCGATCTGGTTCAATATTTTGAGTTTCGAATATGAACAGAAAAAAGAGGATAGGCTCATTCCATTCAACAAAAAATATGGGATCATATCATAAATAAGAAAGAGTTGGAATATTTGAGCGTGAGAGCCAAATGAATCGAAAGATTCATGTTTGGTTCGGGAAGGGATCGTGAAAGTTTTGAAATGAATGGAAAGAAAATCCACTTTCATTAAATGATTTATTAGATAATCGAAAACAGAAAATCTTG